GTCCCATTTCTGGTATTGGACGTTTCAATGCCCATCCGTGCAAGCCGTTAAGGCAGGACTGTATACTATACTTATTGTGTCGGGGAAAGGCCCTTTCCTTTGCTTTGAGTTTAGATTGCTCTTAGACACTTTTAGGGTCTTTGGAGAGATAAAATCGTAGAGATAAAAAAGATATGAATTCAGTACCGCATATGCCTCGATTCCTACTTTTGTAGATTCCGTTTCTGGTATAATAAATCCTCGGGTCGTGCTTTCTTCTCGAAGGCGAATTGGGCATCAAAACCCTCCATCTTTGAAGGTAAAAAAGAAGGCCCCCCATATTCATTTCTTTCTGGTCCGTTCTCTCCTATAGGAAATGGTCTTGGATGAACAATTAACAATTTTAGTTTAAGCTCTGCGCTTTATCAATATAGAGATCTTGCACCCCGGGGTTCGGTACTTAGCTAAGCTGCCCATGTAGCATCCGCTGTGGTTGAGTAATCCGGATGTGACAGTGTCATCTTCGGAAGAGGGGAAATAGGCAGTTTTAAAAGCGCAAGCATTCGATAAAGCGGAAGTCCACTCCTGCGGGAGCTACTAACAAAAGAAGACAAAACTCTAGTTTGGACGAAGCACCAAGGGGGGAGTAGAGCGATCATGTCAACATTCTCAATTTTATTCTTTTTATGGAAAATCTTCTTCCTAAAAGGATTGAGCGAGCTCTTATGAAGCATCCAAGCTCCTCTCTGAGTAAAGAAGAAGGTAATTCTGAAGCAAAGGACGAGCTGAACGATCATCGGAATCATTTTCCCATACTCCTATACTTCCTAGCTTTCAATCATTTCATCGGAACCGGGCACTGGGAAGAACAGAGTCTTACTTGATGTAATATAGAGTAAGTCGTGTGAGCCTATGATCAGTGTTGCTAGCGAGCTCTTTTCTCCCAAACCCAAAGGGGATAGCGGATAAGAGGAAGATAGGCAAGAGTGCAAATACCCTTCCTTAAAGGGACCGGCTACATTTCATTTGTTATAAAACCTACTGCACCTGCTTCCATTCATAGATCGACCGACCAGGTCAAACGGAGGAGATCATGTTCGTCGCGGCCTTTCCTTAAGCAGCCACCCGCAATTAATCGGAATTGACCTCGACTCCTATGGATGATGGAAATGAGCATAGCTCCACGAATTCTAATGGAAGATAGAACTGGATAATTGATAGTAATGGAGTTCCCTTGATTGGCCTTCTGTCTTCCGCGGGTCTTAGAAGAGTCAATAAGGGATGCATTCAAACCCTATCTTCCTCAAGGTATATGAGATCTTTATACCTATACATTCCAGAACCAAGAAAGCTCATACGGACATTTATTGAAGTGGGTACGGCTTTTGGTAAGAACCAACCAACCGGCAACAGATGCTTCTCAAACTGATGGTTCGCCGGCAGATTGTGTTGAAAAGTTGATAGGCAATGCAAAGACCACGATCTAAATGCTAGGCTAGCCGAATGTTATAGGACAGCCCAAGGCCGGATCTCTTCCCAAGTATCCTCTTTGCCGCCTTTCAGAACTCCAAGCGCGACAGGAAAGGGATTATTTTGAAGAACAGAAGCAGCCAAGGGCTAGGGTGGGGAAGGAATCCGTTGGGCAAGCAAGAGCTAACCTAAATTCGCCACAAAGCCCAGCCCGAAAGAAGATCACTATGGAGTATGGCGGAGAATTCTTTTATGAGAAAAGAGGTGCATCAACTGTTTCAGAGTTGTCCGAGGAAGATGAATCATCAATCACTGGTCCTGGGTAAGCAGCATCCGCTGAAGCAGCGGACGCTTAGATTGATAGAACAAAAGCTCTTCCATACGCAGAAGAGTGGGAAATCCATCCTCACTTTCAAGGTGGTTGGCTCAGCTCGGTTCGGGTTGGTTCGGTAATAAATTCTGGTTTTAGAGTAAAGGCAGGGGGGACGGACTTTCTTTCCAAGAAAAGGCGAAAGGGAGGCATTAGGTTCCCCTCTACAAAGAATGGAGCCATACCGACAAAAAAACGTTAGGTAGTAGCACTCCACTGGAAAAGAGAATGAGCTGACGGGCAATTTGACCTAATATCATCAGCTGCTCTACTTAAGATTCAGTTCCCAGTGAGAAACTCCAATCTTGCTTCACAAAGCGGTGGGTGGTCTAGACCATCAAAGTCTATTTGTTTGCCAGATTTCACTGAAAGTCAAACTTTTTGATCTAGGAAGGTAGAATAAGGCTTTTCAAGCTGAGTAAGGGCGGTGTGAGGGAAGGTAGAGATGCTTGCGGTTTGGGTGGACTCGTTGTTCTAGTGCCCTTCGACCCTGCTCCCCTTTTTTTGGTGTTCTTTCCGCAAGCGCGCAACCTCCACTTCCCGATCTTTTTTTTACCTGACAAGAGAGCATGTCAATCCGCTGCTCGGTGTTGTGAATCTCGTGTCCTGCCTTTCGAACTAAGGTTTAGTTCCGATTGGGCTTCCGTTGTTATTCCAGACTGGAAATGCGTGTTCGGCTAACCTTCCCCCCAGGGGGCCTCCTCTCTTGCAGAGTATTCCCAGGGTCGGGCACCTGGCTCCCCCTCCCTGCCAGTGTGACTGAAGACCACATATCGACCTGTTCTCGTGCCTGGAATGAACAAAAACCCTTTTCTTCTCTAATTGTAGTTTTCTTATTATGATTATGGATCTTGGTTCGTGCTTTTCACATCAAAATAGGTCTCGATCTTGGTACCGGTAGTAGCATCAAAGAGCTTTCCCTTCCCCTTCCCCAGCGGATTAATCACATCGTGCAATTGCTCGGGCGAGATAATACGCATGGTCAGGCCATACATTTCACTCATAGCTGCGGGTTGCTTGCTTCCTGACTACACTACTCTTCTACCACTGTCGACCACTCTTAGGTTTATTCATCAATTCAATCAATCAAAAGAAAAGAAAGCCAAAGACGCCAGCTCAAGATGCCAAACAAGAGAAGAGAGACCCTGGCACCGAAGAAGAGAGATCCCGGCATCAAACAAAACATGGACAAAAAACCCTTTCTAATTTCTCTTTGTATTGGCCTTGCCCTTGTCCCTGACCTGACCTGACCTATACCTCCGGTCGAGCCCTGCTTGGCACCCTCTTCCTTTTAAATCCTCCTGACCTTGTTCTTCCTTACCCTTTACCTGCGGTACCCTTGCTTACTTATCGGTCCCGTAATCCACTATCTGATTCAAAACTACAGCCCTAAGCTCAGTCTCAGTTCAGGGAGCTTATTAGAAATTGGTCTTTCAGTCTTAGCTCCAGCGGCATCAGGAAGGACTGGAAGCGTGACAAGAGCCAATCCCTCTTCGGGAGACTTAGTTGATGCCTATTCTTCTTCAATGAAAAGTCATTCATATCTGTATCTCGTATCATCAATTCAAATGCGTTGATCGATTTACTTTCTCATAATTATCGTTTATGTACTAGCCCCAGTGTACATAGCAACTAGAATGAGTGGTCAAATCCTTTTGTGGAGTCTTTCACAATTGGAGGAATTGCGTTTCAGCTTTCTAAATAGGAAGAAAGGGGAAGTTTCAGTCCTTGGTATCCCATTCCAAACATTTGAGTGCTTTTGGCCTTTCTAAGATAGAGATGTCCGCTCGCACTTTAGATCTTCACCTGGGTCCCAACTAGACGTTCACCCGCTGACATGCCTTCTTTGGACGAGATGATGGTATATGATATATAGGAACCCTGCGTCATCAGGACAACTTTGCCTGCTGCTTTATCTCCTTCTTCCCTTTGATTATTGGGTACGACCTGGGGTCTTTTCTTTCTCCCTTTTAGGGAGCCGAGCCCGCGTCTTGACGATCTTTGCAGCTGCATGAAAAGGATAGCGGAATGGCTTGGCTTTAGGTGTTTCATACATGGCTAGGACTGTAGTCTCAAATTGACGACTTACTTGAAGTGGCCTATAGCTGATTTCTAATTCCCATATTAAGAATGAGCGATGAGAGTTTCTGTCTTTTCTACACGAATCGGGTGAGGTACTTTGTCATGATCTCCCACTTGCTGCTTGTCATTTTGGGTATGCTAAATCTAGAAGAGAAAGAAAGCTTTTCTGGTAGTATTTGCTGAGCTTTAGATCGTTTCTTATCAACCAATCTACATTCATCACACGAAGCTTTAGCTGTAAAATACCCCTATTTGAAGGAGTCTGCTGTCACGCACTTATAGATCTATACGTAACTAAAAGCAACTAATCGCAACTTCAGAGTCAAGGGAGGGCTCTTTGTTTCATATCTTTCACTTCTTCTTTCGTAGATGTACTCTCTGGCTGATCTAAGAAAGACAAAAAAGAGCGGTTTAGACACATGTTGATAGCAGCTTTCTATAAAGCAAATTGTAGTGGTTGAAAGAAAGTAAGTAGTTCAAGCCAGATACCCTAAGGAGATGGAAATACTCGGTCAAAACGGCTTTGCTCGATAGATGTAAATGTGGGTACGATCTCTCTAGAGAGTAAGGGCCGGGTCAACTCAGGGATAAGCTGTTATTGATGCCTAGCTTGTTGCCGATAAATGCTTACCAACATCCACTGTGTCTTGCTCAGCCTTATCAGTGGATCTCACGCTCGTCTCTTCTTATTAGTAGCTGTCTCACTCCTACTATGCCTCCTGTCACTGAAAGGCGATCTCATGTCCATTACTCTCGAATACCTTTTGCCGGGTGGGGCCAGGGTACTCTATCTACCTTTGCAAGGTACGAGACTTAATAGGTGGTTAGCCCACCAACTTTCACTCTATTTATTTTCTTCCCAATGGAATAGACTCCCCGAACCCCGAAAACTCTTCACCAAGAAAGCCCACGGACTCATGGTCGTTCGTGCTATATGCAATTCGAGAAGCACAAATGCCTACCGCTCGCTTCTTAGACGACCTGACCTTTGCGACAAATGGCTACCACTTAGACCTGCTCTTACTCACTTGATTGATCGCAGGCTTGCGTTGGACTTGAGTTTAGGTTTCCTTCTCTTCGGGTGTAACATACAAATAGTGCTTACTCTGATCGTCGTCATCCGCCCACGCACCACGGTCGCTCTCAATAAGAGTATCCTCGATGGATGAAAGCCCACAAACAAAAGATCGAGGGCCCCTCTAAGGAAGGAAAGTGCCACGAATGATAACAACTGTGGCCAGTCAATTGTGGTTTATTCAACGGTTGATTCTACATATGCGGATGTGGACTATTTGTCACCCCGCCTGTAACGAAGAAGACTCGCTTTCTGACACCAGGTGCCATGCCCGCCCCCCAATACCATGGTACTTCACAAACAAGTAGTAATTCGTATTGCATGCACCATCCTCTTAGGCCTCAGTTTCATATTGCCTGTGCTACTCGCCCATAAAGAGGGGTTCACGCCCTACAAGAGGGATTCAATGGTTTGTTTATCCCAGGTGGTTAGAGCACTTTACCAATGGGACCCCTTATTAATAACGCCATTCATTTCATTGATCAGAGGGACGAGTAGCCTTCCCCAGCTGCATACTTATAACCCTACCCTCCCTTACTATGAAAATGAAAAGAGTTCGATCACCCTAGTTTCAAAACCCCATCCCCATAGGCCTCGCACGCAAGTGAGCTCCTCTACGTCGTCTCGACTCTTATCACTGTCTTCGCCAGGAGAGTAAGAACTGAGAACGGTCTTCTACATCGAATCATCCTGAACTTACTCGCTTTCTAGGCAAAAAAGAACGGGTAACAGGGGAACAATGAGTGGCGTAAGAGCGCACTTGAATGCTATTCGAGCTGAACCAAGAACGTCTATTGTGGAAAGGTTGGGTACGATGGAAACCTGTTATTCTCATGATGCCACTATCGCTTTCGGTAACAAGTATACCCCTTTTTTCCGGGAACCCGGAGAGCTTGTTGCTTCCTACCGATATCTGTCCTTTGCGACACTCTATCCACCCACGCTCGACTAACGCTAAAGCTAGCATTGAGCGCTCGTCTACGCTTTCCTTCCTTTCCTTATAAGATATTTCAACTAATTGACCTCTCTATCTATTGATAGCACAGTCTGATTCCCATCTACAGTTGGTGCCGAAGCTCGGTTCCCATCTTCAGCTGCTCCTACCGCTTTTACCGCACCTAAGAGTTTAGGTTATATAATTCCTTAGCTGATGGTGAAGCTTTTAAAGGGCTTATGAACCAGCTGAACCTGCCTATATACCTATATAGCTCTATTTCGAACCATACGAATGAGATCAGACCAATTGCTTGCTTCATTTGTAGCACCCATTGCCAGCAACCAGAGAAGCGGTACCACCAGGCCTTCTATTTCCCATAGACCGAAGCCCTCACCCGGAACAGGAACTAGGACCTTCGAAGGGGAACTACTGACCCACCTACATCCCCTCCCTAAGGCCGCGAATAACCAGGATTTCTCTTATTGCCATCCACAGAGCCCGGACTAGGAACATCTATGGCACCGGAACCGGATGCAGCGGCATCTGAACCAGGAACCAGTGATTCAGAAGCTAGCCTTTCACCCTATCCAATGACCCCGGAGAAGAACCAAACATCTCATTCTCAAGTTCCTCTGCTGGCCCAGCTCCACCTCCTTTTCTTTCTCTTCCATCCGCTCCGCTGCCAGGCAGCATTCAAAGTCCAATAAACCAATTACTTTACCTGTATTCGTATCCTTGACAGCTAACGGGAACTACCAAACCCAGCTCTCCTGATCTCTCTCCCAATGGAAGGAGGTGACCCAATAGAACATCTTTCGAAGGTAAGCTACAAAGCATCCATCAAAAGGACTCGGGGGGTGGGGAACTGGAGGGTAAGAAGCAGCTGACTAGAGCCATTAGGCATCATCTCAATCTCCGGATCCAAAGCAAAGGTTTAAATATCCTCCACCTCCTTCTCAATCTTTTGATTCCGATGCTTCCAGCAAGAGGTCAGGGAGAGTAAGCAAGCTACCTTGCTTGCTTTCATTAGCATACTTTATCATAACAACTAGAGTGAAGTGCTTAGTAGAGAAGCTAAGCTTCCTTGCCTTGCTTAGAGCTTTCATTGTTAGCTTTTCTTATATCTTGCCTACCGGAGCAGAACCACTAGCATTATTAAAGAGCGAGAAGTGCCTTGCATGCTATGCTTCCTTTCTTGCCTGCCTCTCTTGCTTGGAATGAGCTAGCCTTACTTACTTCTTACCTGACTTACCTGACAACTCGCTTGAAAGAAAGAGCATACTTAAGAATTACAACTCCATTGCTTAGGCATTATTGTGTTTATTATATTGCTTACTTAAGAATCCGTACTAGCATGAATTAGCTTCCTTTAGCCATCTCTTCTGATCTACGACCACCCCAGATTCTAAGAATAAGCTGTCTCTGTCTCACTAAGGTAAGGGATAGGATTTTACTTGCTTGATTGAAGGCTATCCCACGAGGAAGATCCTATTGATTTACGAAGCACAGGGAAAGGAAGCTCCTTGATGGCTCTACCACCTAGAAGCTAGACTGAAGCCTTATCACACTAACTACGGGAGAGAGAACTTCATTAGACATTAGGAAAGATAATATTCCCCTGATCGTACCCTCCGAGCGTTGACAACCACATCGGGACAGATCTCATATTAAGTGCATGAGTTTAGGGATTCAATCGATCTCTAGCCGTCTCGTACTCTCTCCTCTGCGAGTCGAGCTACTTCTCGTACCCTGATGCCTAACAGATGCCTGATCCCACCCTCTCCTCTTCGAGTCGAGCTACTGATATTTCTCCTAGCTTACCCTGGGAGGGAGTGCGAACGAGCACCTTATATGGCCATATCAGTGAGCACTTCCATCTGCTAGCCATCAGCAAGATCGTTGCCCCCCTTTCCTTCCTTACTGTATTTGTAGTTGAGTAAGGACTTTAAGCTTCTAGTTTTCACTAGTATGCGAAATCTATGGTTGATAGGGCTCTTACCTCCTCAATTTTTATAAAAGAATCCTACCTGAAGGAGAGTGGATCTAAGTTCCTCCTGGCAAGAGGGAGGAGCGTAACGTCTACTAGTTGGCTATAGTTCCTGTAATCCAATATTGCTTCTATCGAAGAGCTGAGGAGATAGATCAAAGAGTAGCGAGGACTCTTTTGACAGACATCCTTAGCAGCGTATTCCTTCAGTCCAATGAGGATAAAGAGTGAGAAGTCTTAGCCTCCATCTTTGAACCTTCTATTGGTGTCTCAACATCTGCAACCAATTATCCTAAAGGAGTCAATGGGATGCCCTTCTTTGAGGCTCTTGTTTTCATCTTCCCCTGCAGTCACCCTCTTTCCGGACAACACATACAAAGAAACCCGCCAACAGTCAGTCAAGTGATTAGTGAACCTATGAGAGATGCTTCTAATTAGTTTCTTTCTCTTCTACTTCTATCTATTTATTTTCTTTAGTTATTCACTAGAGCAATTATGTCTGGAAGTCGATCCAGGGCAAGTGTTCGGATCTATTATGACATATCCATGAGGTGCTCAACGGACCTTTTGAATCGTTTTTAATCTTATAAAACCCTTTCCAGGCTTTAAATTAGTATTAGTCAAAAACAATTTTTTTGTACAACCTAGTGTATTCATATCGCAATTAGAAGTCCCTAAATGGAACTACTTTATCACGTGAGCAGTCATTAGTCATTACTAGGATAAGAGACATTCCAGCGAGGGTCTCTTTTATTAGTTTTAATAGAATAAAAAAATACATTCTCTGCCCTATCCCTGTATCGTTTATCCCTACGAAATACCAGACGAAATAGAATATATAAAGGATATAATGAAATTCTTTGATTGGTTCTTCCCAGAGAAATGATCCTTTTTATTTCACCGATGGGGCCAACAAACAATTCATTATTATTATTAATTATAACAAACGAAAATAGATATCTAAATTATAAAGAAATAAATAAACAGAGAGTTCTTATTCGAAACGCCCCGTGATCTTCAACCAATTCTGCGCTTCAATATAATTACCAGGAGTAAGCGCAATAGCTTGTTTCCAATACTCGGCGGCTTGATTGAACCAAGCCTCCGCAATTTCAGAATCTCCCTGTCTAATGGCCTGTTCCCCCCGGTCGGAATAGGTGGGTCAATTCCTTTCCTTAGAACCGTACTTGAGAGTTTCCCGCCTCATACGGCTCGGCAATCAATTCTTTTGGTGTCCCAGTTTTTTTTTAATCTACTATATCGAAATCGAATTGAATGAGATTTCTCATAGATCTATCCTTATACTTTTTTTCGCGGGTTAACCAAACAAAAGAGGTTAATTCCATGAGCATGAGTTTCAAACTTAAGTTTTTATTAAATTAATAATCAGCTTTCATTTTATCTTTTCTCCCACCGTCAGAAGAATAACATATAAGCATTTCCACTATCGTTAGAATTTTCTGAAAGGTATCTATCTCGCTTTCATATAAAATTTTATATAGAATCTTTGAAAAAGTCTTTTCTTCCTATTCCTAAGAAAGAAATTACTGTCTTTGGGATCTGATGCTACACCGCTGCTCAACACCTTAGGGGATCGACTTTATTACATAAGTTGATTCCTTACTTTTATCTCATATCATGACATAAATAAGCAGTTCTTATTGGATCGGCATCGGCCCAAAACCTCGCGAATTGGTCTTTACGGTGCTTCCTCTATCAATTAGATCCTTTATCCATAGAATAAACTATCTAGGCATATTGATTTCTTCATATTTCGACTTCTATGAAGTTTCTTTCTTTGCTACAGCTGATAAAAATCGTTTTTTGCACGATGCATATGTAGAAAGCCTATTTTTTGCTAGTATTTATTAGTGTATTTGCTCTTTCTCCCCCCCCCCTTTTTTTTCTTTTCCTTTTTTCTTTCTATAGTAGAGATAGTCGCACGTAATGACAGATCACAGCCATATTATTAATATTAAAAGCTTGTGGTAAGAACGGGTTTCGTTCTAGTGCCCGAAAATAATATTATAAAGCTTTTGTATGTTCTCCGTTACTTGTATGGATAAGGCCTATGTTATAGAGTATATAGCTTCGATCATA